GTATCCTGCAAATCATTGATTTAATTTAGAGTAATAAACTAATAAAACCTTAATCAAAACTACTCAACTAGCCTAAAAATAAAAACCACCCTTCAATGGGTGGGTATACATTTTTTTTTTTTACAAAATTTCTGTAAGTCCGAAGTTGAACTTAATTGAAAAAGTCAAGCAATTCTATTTGCTCACAAGAAATTTGCCCCCCGCCATACTTTCTTTCCCTCTGTTTGTCCACTACCGCGACCGAACCTAAACAAAGGAAGTCCAAAAGATAGACCCGAATAAAGAATAAATAGTAATCTTTGACAAAACAAATAAGAAGAAAAATGATTCTTACTTCGATACAAGAAAAGAAGAATCGACACAAGAAAAAGGCAAAAAAGCCTTTTTCTTGTGCCCAATAGAGGATTAAGAAGACCCTCAATTCCTCCTAAAAGGACTTGCTCCTTTTATTGTTCTCGCCTCTGCCTTGGATCCTCTTCTTTTGCATGAGATAGAAATAAGGAATTCCAGAAATCGAGGCTTTTTTCTAACTTGATCGTAAGAAATCCCAGGATCTAGAAATTCATTTCGTACAATTGAACCTTTTCAAACTGTTTCTTTTTGAGAACCAAAAAAACTTGTGCCAAAATAACAGATGCGAAGAAGAACAAAAGGCCTTGGACGCGCAATGGATCCTGAAGCACTATTTCTGCATCCCCCTGACCAAACCCTCCTACATTAGGATTGCTTGTTAATGGTTGATCAAGCTTGATCGATTCCCCCTCTGAAACTAGAAGTTCTGGCCCGGGAGGTATAATATCAATCACTTGGCGTCCATCCGACGCATCGACTATGGATATTTCATATCCCCCCTTTTCTTTACGTAGTATTTTTTTTACTATACCTGTTGACGTAGCATTATAGACCGTATTGTTACTCTTGCTACCATCAGGATAGATCTGTCCCCTTCCTCGGTTTCCCCCTACATATATGGGATATTTTAAGAAATGAACGTCTTTTTTCGTAGCGGGATCGGGAGAAAGAATAGGAAAGACAATTTCACTATATTTCTTACCGGGAACAGGGCCTATCACAAGAATATTTTTTTTATTGGGACGATAACTCTGAAAAGAGAGATTTCCTATCTTTTCTTTCAACTCAGGAGAAATACGGTCGGGCGGCGCTAATTCGAATCCCTCGGGCAAAATAAGAACAGCACCCACATTCAACCCTCCCTTTTTACCATTAGCAAGAACTTGTTTCAGTTGCATATCATAAGGGATTCGAAGAACTGCTTCAAATACAGTATCAGGAAGCACTGCTTGGGGAACTTCAATATCCACAGGCTTATTAGCTAAATGGCAATTGGCACATACAATTCGTCCAGTTGCTTCCCGCGGGTTTTCATAACCCTGCTGCGCAAAAATGGGATATGCATTTGAAATAGATGTGCAAGTTATTACGTATATCATGATCGATACAGAAATCGATCGAATCATCTGTTCCTTTAACCAAGAAAAAGTATTTCTATTTTCCATGTCCAATCGCGGATCCCGGAATTTCTACAATAAATTAGATAGGTAGCTAAGCTAATCTAGTTCCCTATACACGAGTGAGTCTGTTGTCATTCTACTGCAACAGTTGTACTGGAATGATGAATACCTTGAGCAGGTAGAAATAGAAAGAATTTTGCTAAAAAGGAAAAGACTTTTTTTTTCTAAAGGAAGAAATATGCTAATTTGATTAATATTAGGAAAAATATTAGGAAATCAAATGAGTGAGTTTATGCTTCACTAATTGAATGATAAATGACTACAAGTGAAGGAGATAGACGGTTTAAACAAAAAAAGACCCAAAATTTCAAACACGTGTCTAGAATCACAGGAAAACTACAAACAAAAATGGTAAAAATTAGCTCGTTAGGAGCCCATCCAAGATTGTTGTAGACCCAACGAATTAGTAGTTCCCAACCGCGGGTGGAGTGAAATCCAACAAAAAAATCAGTAACTAAAAGAATAAAAAAAGCTTTTATTGAGTCATTTAAGTTATAGAAAAATTCCTGAACCCAAGAATTCAAAATGACAAGTTCTTCTTTACCCAGAAAAAAAGAACCACTTAGAATAGCCAAACAGATTATATTTGTTGAGAAATGCAAAATGATATGGAGATGATCCTCATTATCTATTTTGGCCAATTGTATTATTTCCTTGTGTATTCCTATAGGAGGTTTTTGTACATGTGTCTTCGGTTTCTCTTTTATCATTTCGTCCAAGAGAAAAAGTTCTTCTAATTCTATGAATCCTTCTAGAATCCTTTTCTCTTGAATATCAGTTAAGAAAGTTTCGGATTGCCTGGTATTCCACCAATTCTTAATCCAAAGTTCCAGACATTTGTTAAAAGAGAAAGAGACTCCCCAGGGCAAAAGTACGATAAATACAAGATATAGGAAGGAAGGCAATGCTTTCTTTTTTTTCATTTTTGATCTGTAAATTGAGTTGTTAATGAATCCGCTTCATTCGCCGACTCTATTTCATTCGCTGAATATATATGATATTTCTTTTCTTTGAAGCAAAAATTCTATAACAAGGTTTGAGACCTTGTGTTTGTATCTATTTCTCTTTTTGTATATGGAATTTAATTGTATTGGGTTCTTTCTTAGATCTAAATGGAGTGAAATAGAGAAATTAAAAAAAAAGGCCTTTCAGATAAAAAAGGAAGAATATTATGCCATATATCTCACTTGGACAAAACAAGTTAGAAGCAATTTTCTCTTATCCTCGTTTGTTCCTTCCTTTAGATAAATACTCAAAAATCCCCTTACAATTGCAAAAAATTGCAATTGGTACTCAAAATACTTCAATTGGTACGCGCAAGAAATAGGCCAATTCGGCAGCTTTTTGTTCAATTTCTCGTGGAGTAAAAAACTTCTCATCAGTACGAGTCAAGGGAATGACCCCCTGGCCCCGGATTTCCATATAAAGGATACGACGAGGATAAAGACCCTCTTTAACCTGAATTCTAATTGATTGGATATCCCGCACGAGGAATCGAAGGAAGATGCGACGTTTTATTCCAGGGAATCCCCAACGAAAAATGCACACTATTCCCTCTTTTCTATCGAATCGGTCATAACCACTGCCTACATTCCACAAAATAGTGCACCACAAATAGGAGCTAATGAATAGGCCCGCGATTCCGTAGAAAGACATCACGACCCCCTGTGGAAAAAAAAGAATTTGTTGAGATGGAAGTACCGATATCATATTCTTACCAAGATAACTGGAAGCCCCAACCGCTAAGAATCCTAATGAACCTAGAAAAAGAATACAGGCCCAGAAAAAATTACCTCTTTTTCGAGAACCTTTTAGAAGTTCTATCCATATGTGTTCTGATCGCCAATTCATGTTAGATATACTAAATCCAGTAGCGGTCAATTGAAATTGAGAGAATAAGCTAAATGATTTTGACTTTACTTTTTTTGATTCTGAAATAGCCTTTCAGTAGCTAGTACTCCTGTGAAAAAATTGGTTAGATACATTGACTTTCTATTCAAAAAGAATTCGTGGATCCACTTAAAAAAACTCGTTATACTCGGCTACGCATATGCACGCATTTATGCTGGTAGCCTATATCTGCATCCATAGACGTTTTTCATTTGTGTGTAGAAAGAGCTACATACCCCATCATATTATATTACTTACACAAAAAAATATCTGTATTATGATCCTGGAAATACATTAAGAAAATTTGGCTCCGTCGTTTCTAGACAATCTTATTTTTCTGCACATAAAGAAATAAGGAAGCCATTGCAATTGCCGGAAATACTAAGCCTACTAAAGGCACGAAAATAGAGGGTAAGTTAAAATCTGTCATAGAATATGTGTCTCAATTCAAATTTACTATTTCTATCTATTCGAAATATATCTTAAGATTCTTATGATATAATTAAGTATATCTATTATAAGGAATATTGACTATTGTTTTTTTTAGTTTACAAAATAAAGATTTTGTATAGAATACTATTTTTTTTAGAATACTAAAGTATTCTATATCTATAAAAAAAATGAATAGAATAGATAATAAGAAAATTGCAAAAAAGAGGAACTAATTAAAAATATTTGATTTTTCTTTTCCCATTCTCATAGCCTTTTTATCCTTCTAATCGAACTTGAAATTGAATTCAAAAGAAAGCTATTGTGAAAATAAAAGAAATACTTCTTTCAGAATACCTTTTAATTTCACTTTAATTTCATTTTAATTTAATATTTAATTTTAATAAAGTAGAAGTGGAATAGAATAACCCAGTTGAAGGGTAATGATCATACGTCGGTAATGCATTGTATGTCCCAGAATAGGTCCCATTCTTCTACCCTTTCCGGGTAGTCGATGGCTATTCACAGCTACTACCTTAACACCAAAGAAGAGTTCGACCCAATTCTTTATTTCTGTCTTAGTGAATCCCGATTCGACATTAGAAGTATATTGATTCTTTCCCAATAAACGAAGACTCTTTTCCGTAAATACTGCGTATTTGAGTCCATTATCGTATGATAATACTATATTTTTATTTCTATTTGTTTATTGTATTATACCTTTCTATATTCTAGATATATAGAATATAAGAATCTCGATTTGTCAAGTCTCATGATCGTATCAAGATCTATTTAAATTAAATTCGGCTCAATCTTTTTTCTAAAAAAGATTGAGCCGAATTTAATTGCAATCAATTAGAAGAATAAAGAAGAATTACTGCTTATCTACGGTATCCACCGGCTCGTACTCAAATTTGATCGCCTTCCATACTTCACAAGCTGCGGCTAGTTCAGGACTCCATTTGCAAGCTGCTTTGATAATTTCATTACCTTCACGAGCAAGATCACGCCCTTCGTTACGAGCTTGTACACAGGCTTCTAAAGCCACACGATTAGCTGCTGCACCAGGTGCATTCCCCCAAGGATGTCCTAAAGTTCCTCCACCAAATTGTAATACGGAATCGTCTCCAAAGATTTCGGTCAGAGCTGGCATATGCCAAACATGAATACCCCCGGAAGCCACCGGTATAACACCTGGCATGGATACCCAGTCCTGAGTGAAAAAGATACCACGAGAACGATCTTTTTCAATAAAATCATCGCGCAATAAATCAACAAAACCTAAAGTTATTTCGCGTTCGCCTTCTAACTTACCTACTACTGTACCGGAGTGGATATGATCTCCCCCCGACATACGCAATGCTTTAGCTAATACACGGAAATGGATACCATGATTCTTCTGTCTATCAATAACAGCATGCATTGCTCGGTGAATGTGAAGAAGTAGGCCGTTGTCGCGGCAATAATGAGACAAAGTAGTATTTGCAGTGAATCCTCCAGTTAAGTAGTCATGCATTACAATAGGAACCCCTAATTCCCTTGCAAATGCAGCTCTCTTAATCATTTCTTCGCATGTACCTGCAGTCGCATTCAAGTAATGCCCCTTGATTTCGCCGGTTTCGGCTTGTGATTTATAAATTGCTTCAGCACAAAAGACAAAACGGTCTCTCCAGCGCATAAATGGTTGTGAGTTTACGTTTTCATCATCTTTGGTAAAATCAAGTCCACCGCGTAGACACTCATAACACGCTCTACCGTAATTTTTTGCGGATAATCCCAATTTTGGTTTAATAGTACATCCCAATAAAGGACGACCATACTTGTTCAACTTATCCCTTTCAACTTGGATACCGTGAGGCGGACCCTGGAAAGTTTTTGAATAAGTAGGGGGAATTCGTAGATCCTCCAAACGTAGAGCGCGTAGGGCTTTGAAACCAAATACGTTACCCACAATGGAAGTAAACATGTTAGTAACAGAACCCTCTTCAAATAGGTCTAATGGATAAGCTATATAACAGATATATTGATCTGGCTCCCCAGGAACGGGCTCGATGTGATAGCATCGTCCTTTGTAACGATCAAGACTGGTAAGTCCATCAGTCCAAACAGTTGTCCATGTACCAGTAGAAGATTCCGCAGCTACTGCAGCCCCTGCTTCTTCAGGCGGAACCCCCGGCTGAGGAGTTACTCGGAATGCTGCCAAGATATCAGTATCCTTGGTTTCGTACTCCGGGGTGTAGTAAGTCAATTTATAATCCTTAACCCCAGCTTGAAATCCAACACTTGCTTTAGTTTCTGTTTGTGGTGACATAAGTCCCTCCCTACAACTCATGAATTAAGAATTCTCACAATGACAGGGTCTACTCGATATGGATTAGGCGTAAATGAAACCTTTACAAAAATCTAAAAAAAAAACATATTCAATTAATATCAATTCATTAAATAATAAAAAAAGGAGTATGCTTAAGTTAATGAATATGTTTCATTCATATATAATGCGTACACCCTGTGTACGTTCTATCCTATAGGAATTCGACTATAGGAATTCGATAGAAATTGAGTTGTTGTTATGGTAAGTTAACACGGTTCGTTATTAAACCATGGATTTGATTCACCAAATCCATCATTATTGTATACTCTTTGATAGATATAGCGCAACCCAAACCAATCCCTAATCCTTATTTTACAATTTTTAAAGTTCTTAATAGGCCCCTTTGATATTTTGACTCTAAATACCTAAATACTAAGAAAATTGTCTGTTGACAGCAATCTATGCTTCACAGTAGTATATATTTTGTATATCGAAGTCCTAGATAGGAAGGTAGAGTAGGCACAGATCCTTCACAAAAGGCAAAATTTATATGAAAAAAAGATTGATTGAACTTTCCAACGGACTCATTCCATAAGTAAACAATTGAATGGGATTCGCTTGGGCAACGAAATCAAGTGCTAGTCCCCTTTTCTTTTTTATTGAATTAACTAATTCATTTCCTTTTGAGTTTTGGATTTTTGGATATTTTTTTGATTTGATTTGGCATTATTCAACAAGAAAAAAAAAGAAAAATTTCGAAAAATTCCTTTTTTTTTTGAAAATTATGTGATAATTATGAGAACCAATCCTACTACTTCGCGTCTCGGGGTTTCCACAATTGAAGAAAAAAGCGCAGGGCGTATTGATCAAATTATTGGACCCGTGCTGGATATCACTTTTCCCCCGGGCAAGTTGCCTTATATTTATAACGCTTTGATAGTCAAGAGTCGAGACACTGCCGATAAGCAAATTAATGTGACTTGTGAGGTACAACAATTATTAGGAAATAATCGAGTTAGAGCTGTAGCTATGAGTGCTACAGACGGGTTGATGAGAGGAATGGAAGTGATTGACACGGGAGCTCCTCTCAGTGTTCCAGTCGGCGGAGCTACTCTCGGACGAATTTTTAACGTTCTTGGGGAGCCTATTGACAATTTGGGTCCTGTAGATACTAGTGCAACATTCCCTATTCATAGATCTGCGCCTGCCTTTATCGAGTTAGATACGAAATTATCTATCTTTGAAACGGGTATTAAGGTGGTCGATCTTTTAGCTCCTTATCGACGTGGAGGAAAAATCGGACTATTTGGGGGGGCAGGAGTAGGTAAAACAGTACTCATCATGGAATTAATCAATAACATTGCTAAAGCTCATGGAGGTGTATCCGTATTTGGCGGAGTAGGGGAACGAACTCGTGAAGGAAATGATCTTTATATGGAAATGAAAGAATCTGGAGTAATTAATGAAAAAAATATTGAGGAATCAAAGGTAGCTCTAGTATATGGCCAAATGAATGAACCACCGGGAGCTCGTATGAGAGTTGGTTTAACTGCCCTAACTATGGCAGAATATTTCCGAGATGTTAATAAGCAAGACGTGCTTTTATTCATAGATAATATCTTTCGTTTTGTTCAAGCAGGATCGGAAGTATCTGCCTTATTAGGCAGAATGCCCTCCGCAGTGGGTTATCAACCTACCCTTAGTACAGAAATGGGTTCTTTGCAAGAAAGAATTACTTCTACCAAAAAGGGATCCATAACTTCGATCCAAGCAGTTTATGTACCTGCGGACGATTTGACCGACCCTGCTCCTGCCACAACATTTGCACATTTGGACGCTACTACCGTACTTTCCAGAGGATTGGCTTCCAAGGGTATTTATCCCGCAGTCGATCCTTTAGATTCAACCTCAACTATGTTACAGCCTCGGATCGTTGGCAACGAACATTATGAAACTGCGCAAAGAGTTAAGGAAACTTTACAACGTTACAAAGAACTTCAGGACATTATCGCAATTCTTGGATTGGACGAATTATCGGAAGAGGATCGTTTAACTGTAGCAAGAGCACGAAAAATTGAGCGGTTCTTATCACAACCGTTCTTTGTGGCAGAAGTTTTTACCGGTTCCCCAGGAAAGTATGTTGGTCTTGCAGAAACAATTAGGGGATTTCAACTAATCCTTTCCGGAGAATTAGACAGCCTACCCGAACAGGCTTTTTATTTGGTGGGGAACATCGATGAAGCTAGCACGAAAGCTATAAACTTAGAAGAGGAGAGCAAATCGAAGAAATGAAATTAAATCTTTATGTACTGACTCCTAAACGAATTATTTGGGATTGTGAAGTGAAAGAAATCATTTTAGCTACTAATAGTGGCCAAATTGGTGTATTACCAAACCACGCCCCCATTAACACAGCTGTAGATATGGGTCCTTTGAGAATACGCCTCCTCGACGACCAATGGTTAACGGCGGTTCTGTGGAGTGGTTTTGCGAGAATAGTTAATAATGAGATCATCATTTTAGGAAATGATGCAGAACTGGGTAGTGACATTGATCCAGAAGAAGCTCAACAGGCACTTGAAATAGCCGAAGCTAACTTGAGTAGAGCTGAGGGTACGAAAGAGTTGGTTGAAGCGAAGCTAGCTCTCAGACGAGCTAGGATACGAGTCGAGGCTGTCAATTGGATTCCCCCATCCAATTGAAGACAATCCAAAGGTTTCGTTGCGTTGATACAAGGAAAAAGGAAAGAAGGGTAGAAAAAGTTATTAGATAGCGAAACGAAGTAAGTCCAATGCTATCTAGTAATTTTTCTACCTACCTACCTACTATTGGATTTGAACCAATGACTCCCGCCGTATGAAAGCAATACTCTAACCACTGAGTTAAGTAGGCAATTTATCACTACAAAAGAAACCCCATTACTTGGATCGATTATAGATCGAATCCTTTTTATAAGCAATACCGCTATGTTTATGTTATTTATTCGTATCTTTATGTTATCGTATGTTTATGTTATTGTTATTATGTTTATGTTATTGTTAACCCAATATAGTAAACAGATCAAAGGAATAGCCTCTGGCATTACAGAATATTCATCTTGACAAGAAATTATCTATATGTTAAGATATCTCTGACAAGGGCTATAGCTCAGTTCGGTAGAGCAACTCGCTTACACGTGCGCCAATGCTTTTCAAGGGAACTTATTATGCAATGAACATAATTGAACTTATTGCAAAATCAATGTCTTACTTCATGGATTCGAAAGAATAGGAGAACAGTAGCCTGACAAACAGTCGATTCAGTCCGATTCTGGTGCCAATTCAGGTGCTTAATCAAATAGAACCCCGATTGATTTCCTAATTGATAAGGTAAATATCCAGCCCACTCAATGCTAGGCGTAATGAGGATAAGGGCCTCCAAAAAACTTCTTTTCGTTCTATGAACTTTAAGGTGTATGAAGTCTCATAGTAAACTCTTGCAGCGGAACGATAGAGACTCCATTTCACTTAGGTTGATTTAATTTAGGCCGGAGGCAGACCTAAGTCAAGGTAATCCTCCTTTGAAACACTTTGGTATTGCTCCTAGATAGATCATAAGACAAATAATCAATCAGAGCACAGGGAGCCATCTTATTATCTTTCCCTAAAGAAAAACTATGGCAGATTAACTGATCTTTACATCAGTTGATGAAAGAGCCCAATGCAGAAAAATAAAAATGCATGTTGGGTCTTTGAAACAGTTCGAATCATTTCGATAATAATCCGTTTGATCTGTTTTACCGAGAAGGTCTACGGTTCGAATCCGTATAGCCCTAATATATACGTCTTTTTTTTTCATTTTCGGGTGGATATCTTATGTTTCCTTTAGTATAGTTTTCTTTTCCTTATTAGTACTTGTTTATGGACTCGACGGTCGATTGCGCCATAGAATAGAGATAAAAGCATTACCATAGGCTCATTCATCGAAAATCATAGAGATAGGAAAAGAAAAAACAATTTTGATAAAAAAAATAGAAGGAAGGATCCCTTAACTGATTTGAATTCCATCCTCCTTCAAATAGGATATGCTCTAAGTCCCTATACTTTCCTATAATGACTGCAACGATTTTCTCCATTTTGCGAATTCCTATTTTGTTTGAAGTATATTACTATATATACATTATCCAAATATACATTATCTAAATCGATCCACTTTAAATATACATTATCCAAATATACATTATCTAAATCGATCCACTTTAAATAAAATCGAAAGAAAAAAAAGGAAAGAGTGAATAATAAAACTGGATATTCTGTTTCATAATTCTGAAATAGAGTTCTTTTTTTTTTAGTATTACTTCTCATTATCATTAGGATGCATACATTAGTCATCCCATTTTAATTAGGTTCTAATCTAATTAGTAGTAAGTATTTTCTATTTTATTTAATAGTCTCTGACTATCATTAAATAAAGGGTGGAGCAATTATTTTTTTCTAGAGATTTTGAAGAAAGCGAGACAAAGTGAAGCGAAATTCTTTGTATAAGAATTAGGTCTATATCATATCTAAATAGAAGAGAAATCCAAAAAAATGGAGTGGGGATTCCATTGGATGAATCCTTAAGGAAAGACATGTTACAAAAGAAAAAAAGGCTAAAGTAAGCCACTTTTTGCCTTTGGTTTGAGCAAAATAGATTCTTGTTTCACCGAAGAAAAGAGAGAAGTTCTGGATAAATTGACAATGTCATGTCAACTTGAATTGACTAATTAAGTTCCGCCTATTCCACATTAATGGGAGTATATTTATGTTTCTGCTTCACGAATATGATATTTTTTGGACATTTCTAATAATAGCAAGCCTTATTCCTATTTTAGTATTTTGGATTTCAGGACTTTTAGCCCCGGTTAGTGAAGGACCAGAGAAGCTTTCTAGTTATGAATCGGGTATAGAACCCATGGGGGGGGCTTGGTTACAATTCCGAATACGCTATTACATGTTTGCGCTAGTTTTTGTTGTTTTTGATGTGGAAACGGTCTTTCTCTACCCTTGGGCGATGAGTTTCGACATATTGGGTGTATCCGTTTTTATCGAAGCTTTCATTTTTGTGCTTATCCTAGTTGTTGGTTTAGTTTATGCATGGCGAAAAGGAGCCTTGGAATGGTCTTAACTGAATATTCAGACAAAAAAAAAAAAAAAGAAGGAAAAGATTCGATTGAGACAATTATGAGTTTGATTGAGTTTCCGTTACTCGACCAAACAAGTTCCAATTCTGTTATTTCAACTACACCAAACGATCTTTCGAATTGGTCAAGACTCTCCAGTTTATGGCCCCTTCTATATGGTACCAGTTGTTGTTTCATTGAATTTGCTTCATTAATAGGCTCACGATTCGACTTTGATCGTTATGGATTGGTACCAAGATCAAGTCCTAGGCAAGCGGACCTAATTTTAACAGCTGGTACGGTAACAATGAAAATGGCTCCATCTTTAGTGCGATTATATGAGCAAATGCCTGAACCGAAATACGTCATTGCTATGGGAGCCTGTACTATTACGGGGGGAATGTTCAGTACGGATTCCTATAGTACTGTTCGAGGAGTTGATAAGTTAATTCCTGTGGATGTCTACCTGCCGGGTTGCCCACCTAAACCAGAGGCTGTTATAGATGCCCTAACAAAACTTCGTAAGAAGATATCGCGAGAAATAGTTGAGGATCGAACTCTATGTCAAAGTCAAAAGAAAAATCGATCTTTTACTACCCGTCACAAGCTTTATGTTCGGCGCAGTACTCACACAGGAACTTACGAACAAGAATTGCTCTATCAATCACCATCTACTTTAGATATATCTTCAGAAGATATATCTTCTGAAACTTTTTTCAAATCCAAAAGTCCAGTATCTTCCTACAAATTAGTGAATTAGGAGGGGTTCTTTTGTGCAGAAAAAGAAAGAGCAGTGCAATCTTTCAAACTTGCATTTGAAATGTGAAATATTTACACAAAGGGGGAGAGATCAAGACAATGCAACAGGGTTGGTTATCTAATTGGCTAGTCAAACATGAGGTGGTTCATAGATCTTTGGGCTTCGATCACCGAGGAATAGAGACTTTACAAATAAAAGCGGGGGATTGGGATTCCATTGCTGTCATTTTATATGTATATGGTTACAATTATTTACGTTCCCAATGTGCTTATGACGTAGCACCCGGTGGATCTTTAGCTAGCGTGTATCATCTTACGAGAATACAGTATGGTATAGCTAACCCAGAAGAAGTATGCATAAAAGTCTTTGCCCAAAAGGATAATCCTAGAATCCCATCTGTCTTCTGGGTTTGGAGAAGTGCTGATTTTCAAGAACGCGAATCTTATGATATGGTGGGAATTTCTTATGATAATCATCCACGTCTTAAACGTATCTTAATGCCTGAAAGTTGGATAGGCTGGCCCTTACGTAAGGACTATATAACCCCCAATTTCTATGAAATACAAGATGCTCATTGAATGATAATAAATTCATGTTCACTTATACAACACAACTCCAGATTTTATTCAAGTCAAGGAGTATTTTTACGTTCTGTTCCTAGACGAAACGAAATACTTATTATATTCTAATTAATTCCTATTATATTATACAAAAAGGTCCAGATAGACTGAACAAAAAGGGCTTCATTTCGATTTTCCAATTTGGAAAATCACATATTCGTTTCCTTCGTATGAACAGAAAAATACAATGACTCAAAGAAGTTCCTACCACGAACTTTGTACCGCGCGTATTACTTAGAACAACTAGGAAAGTAGGATAAGCAAGAATAAAAAAACATTCTTCGGAATAGCGGCATACAAAATTAATAAGAAATGCAAAAATGAAGAAAAGGGCACCTAATCTCCCCTCTTTCTATATGTATATCTATACCATAAAGAAAAGAACCAGAGATTTTAACCCTTTTCTAAAAAGAAGTGTTTAGAGATTTATCTACTTACGCTATACTATCTATATTAATGAATATGTACCCCAATCCATCTCAAGGTATTTGTATCAATATCTATTCGGTAGATCCTTTTTTTTCTGTGCCAGGAACCAGATTTGAACTGGTGACACGAGGATTTTCAGTCCTCTGCTCTACCAACTGAGCTATCCTGACCCTTTCTTGTGCATCATCCTAGTAGAGTATTTGCATCTATGTCAATTAAAGGGACTAAAAAATCGAATTAATAATCGAGATTCCTTGCCGCTACTCTAATAAAAAGGAAATCATCTATTTAATGAATAGCATAAGATTCATTGAGTTCTCCTCGCACTCCTTTGCGAAAGAGTAGAATGAGAAAGCTAATGAATCTTAAACCCATTGATAAAAGAAAAAAGGATAACTACTATGGTTAGGGAATAAGGTTAGGGAATAAAAGAAGGTTTGGGGATAGAGGGACTTGAACCCTCACGACTTATAAAGTCGACGGATTTTCCTTTTACTAGAAATTTCATTGTTGTCAGTATTGACATGTAGAATGGGACTCTCTCTTTATCCTCGTTCGATTAATCCACTTTTTTAAAGTAAAGATCTCGAAAACAATGAATTGAAGGATTTGATTACTCAATATTCGATTGGAATGGATTCACAATAATTCTAAAAAAATTCAGAATTTTCTATTTCATAATCATTCCAAATTTCATTCTAAAAAAAATCAAATAAAGAACCTATATTATGATATGGGTTCCGTGATTAATCGTTTGCTATGTCAGTATCTATACGTGTGTATTAGATGTATAAAGCCCTTCTTTCTCTAATTTCGAGGGAGTTCCACTACCAACACAACGTAATTACTTCGATTCGTTAGAACAGCTTCCATTGAGTCTCTGCACCTATCCTTTTCTTTTGGGTTCTAGTTTGAGAACCACTTGTTTTTTCAAAAAAGGGATTTGGCTCAGGATTGCCCATTTTTCATTCCAGGGTTTCTCTGAATTTGGAAGTTACCACTTAGCAGGTTTCCATACCAAGGCTCAATACAATCAAGTCCGTAGCGTCTACCGATTTCGCCATATCCCCATTTTCCTTTTCTTTGAAACCAGGATTCCTTGTATAATTTCATCCATCTCTTAGTTTTTTTTTTGAATCATTGAATTCATTATTCGATGTAGTCTAGCAGCTCATCTCTATTTGAGAGACCCCGCTCGCTTATTGCGATTCAGAATTGAATTGATTCTATCGTTGATATATTTGCAATTCAATCGGAATGAATATATCCAAAAGTTTTTCTCTCTCCCGCCCCCCCTGCCCTTTTTTAGAGCATTCAAAATCATACTATAACGTTTGATATTCATTCTTTTTTTCTATAATCTGAATTAGAAATTTTATTTGCTATGATTCTTTCTTCTCCTTAATGAAGTATTTATCCTTAAATAAAAAAAACACAAAAAATCTCAAATCAAAAATGTATATAACGATCGAATGAAAATGCCAAGAGATTCGCATTTTCTCTTTATTATATTATTCATATATACTCTTCTTTATATATGCATTAGATTATTCGTCTGAGCCATATCAAATTGAAAATATCTGAAATCAAATTCAATATAGAATTTGGAATGGATTCTATTAGAAAAATCCATTTGCGAATTAGAGAAATAAAAAGAAAGTTCAATAAATTCTAGAATCCTATTTAAGAATATCATTTAGTTAAGCATATCAAGCTAACTTTATCTTTTTGAAATTCTAGTATTTTTTTTCTAATTCTAAGTAGAACTTCCAATTTCGAACTAGTTAATAACTAAGATTAATAATTAAGATCTGACATTTTACGGATTCCCTATATATATTTCTATTTGTTACACTATTTCTGTTATGTAAGCCCACTTAGCTCAGAGGTTAGAGCATCGCATTTGTAATGCGAGGGTCATCGGTTCAAATCCGATAGTCGGCTTTTTTCTCTATCAATGTTCCATGAACAAGAATTTCTCTTTTTCTCCGAATTAAATGGGAAATCCAGGGTCTATTATGACGTTCTACCTTACAATTTTGCTAGATACAAAGCATAAAAATAAATAATATATATACAAAAAAAAATCCGGATGTTGATGAAATTCCATTTTTTGTGGTACTTTTAGTAGATTTTACTCTGTTTATCTTTTAGTTTAATTTAGTTTGAATTTCGATGTATTCTGTAATGTAAATAGAATGAAATTTATTGTGTAAAATGAAATTTCAATAAAATAAAAAAGGAGTCTTCATGTCCCGTTATCGAGGGCCCCGTTTAAAAAAAATACGCCGTCTGGGAGCTTTACCAGGACTCACTAGAAAAACGCCTAAATCCGGAAGTAATCAGAAAAAGAAATTCCATTCTGGGAAAAAAGAGCAATATCGTATTCGTCTTCAAGAAAAACAGAAATTGCGTTTTCATTATGGTCTGACAGAACGCCAATTACTTAGATATGTACATATCGCCGGAAAAGCAAAAAGATCCACGGGCCAGGTTTTACTACAATTACTTGAAATGCGTTTGGATAATATCCTTTTTCGATTGGGTATGGCTTCAACCATTCCTGGGGCCCGGCAATTAGTTAACCATAGACATATTTTAGTTAATGGTCGTATAGTTGATATACCAAGTTTTCGTTGCAAACCCCGAGATATTATTACTACGAAGGATAACCAACGATCAAAACGTCTGGTTCAAAATTCTATTGCTTCATCCGATCCGGGCAAATTGCCAAAGCATTTGACGGTTGACACATTGCAATATAAAGGACTAGTAAAAAAAATTCTAGATAGGAAGTGGGTCGGTCTCAAAGTAAATGAGTTGTTAGTTGTAGAATATTACTCTCGCCAGACTTGAACTTAACGAAAAAAGGAAAGGTTCATAGAATTTTTTTCCCCTTCCCCTTTCCCCTAACTAAATCGACCTAAGGCTCTTAATTCGTATTTTCCCGTTCACCTAGCAGAAATAGATTAACCCTAGGATCCTTTTTTCTTTTTTGTTATTTCCTTGATGTGTATTTTACATACCGCAGCACAGTAATTTGCTATAGAGAATTTCTATTAAATAAGGGTATTATTGCTGGAAGCAAATTGTTATTTAATTTGATACATTGTGATCGCTAACATTGATGAATTAATAGAAACGGAAAGAGAGGGATTCGAACCCTCGGTAAACAAAAGTCTACATAGCAGTTCCAATGCTACGCCTTGAACCGCTCGGCCATCTCTCCTCCATAATCTTATTATGGAAAATAAACTGAGTGAATAGCGAGTTTTCGTATTCCTGCAGTACAGGTACAGCCACAACAGCTCGGGGATTCCATAGCTCTATGGGAAAAATTCCTTTTCATCTAAGTGGAAGGATCATGTATTTTTTTTTTACTAGGAATTCTGCTCCCTCGAAAAGTTTTTCTTTGGGGAAAACCAAAATAAAAAGAGAATAGAAGACTTCCTCTTATGGAATAAGAAAATTAAGGAACCCTAGAATTCTAGTTGCATAAGGTACGTTACGCCATACAATCTAAATATAAAAAAGGGTATGGGACAATTAATGACTTTGAAAACGCGAAATAGCTGATGAGAGAAGTTATTGTTGAGAAATAGGAAAGTGGAATAAAATCCAGTCTTAGTCAAATATTTCATATCTCTTCTTGTCCAAACAGAAGGAAAAGGGCGCAATTTGAGCTGAGCGGAAAATCCATACCTCTCTTATCCATTTAGAGCATATGGATCGATTTATAAGAATCGAATGTTTTGTTTTTATGTTATTTTGTGATAGAATGAAAAGAATTCTATATAGAATGGGTTGGGAATTATGCCTAGGTCCCGTATAAATGGAAATTTCATTGATAAGACTTCCTCGATTGTAGCCAATATTTTATTGCAAATAATTCCGACAACCTCCGGGGAAAAAAGGGCATTTACTTATTATAGAGATGGTGCGATTTGACTCTTTTTTTTTTTTTTCTTTTTTTTAGCCCTACCCACATTTCATTCTTACGAGAAAGAGAGGGGGTTCGCATAGAGAGAACAAAATTAGTAAAGGAAACCCACGCTTGGGGAAGGTGAGGTGAACTAACAATTCCTTCTGTCGTGTATCCTCGATTGATGTGGCCTCAGATGCTTCAATTGTAGATTTGAGTATTGAGCGAAAGGTTACACCTACAGGATAGGTTCTGTATTACAGGCCAATCCGACTCTACTAGTACCAATAGGCAGCATAGGGGAGAAAAGCACTACACCTCGAAATAGGAATCAACAAAAGAAAAACTTTGTTAGAAATAAGCCCTTTCCTGATTGGTATCAGGGTTGGGAAGAATGGTTAGGATAACAAACAACCATCAGGTTTGTACTTTGGATACCCTTATAACCATCAAAGGTCGTTGAAGTGGCTAATTCCTCTAAATAGGAGGCGTTGAGAACAAAGAAATTCTTGGAGCTATCATTTTCCTCTAGCATTAATAGAATTCATTGGTGTTAAGAAAAACCTCTTGGGGGAAGGTTGGCTAGAGATTTCTTGGAAAAATACCAGCCCCCTTCGGGCCATAATGAGATGGGACTAATTCTATTTTTATTCTATAGATTTTTCGCTTAGTACTATGTACAGAAGGGAGAAGCCATATGAGAGTACAGAAGGGAGAAGCCGTATGAGATGAAAACCTCATGTACGGTTTTGGAACGGAGATTTTTTGAATAGAATGAACGACCGTAACGGATGTTAGCTCAATCCGAAGGAAATTATGCGGAAGCTTTGCAGAATTATTATGAAGCTACGCGACTAGAAATTGATCCCTATGATCGAAGTTATATACTATATAACATAGGCCTTATACACACAAGCAATGGAGAGCATACAAAGGCTTTGGAATATTATTTCCGGGCGCTAGAACGAAACCCCTTCTTACCGCAAGCTTTTAATAATATGGCCGTGATCTGTCATTACGTGCGACTATCTCCACTATAGAAAGAAGAAAAAAAAGAAAGGGGGAAATTTTCGAGTATTTACTAGAAAAAGGGCTTTCTACATAGGGATCGTCAAAACAACGATTTTATACCCTATCAGCTGTAGGAAGGAAGGACACTTCACGAGAATCAAAATAGGAAGAAAGTACAGCCTATACTACTATTCTATGGATAAAGCTGAAATTGATAGAGAAAACACCGTAAAGATCAATTAGTGAGCGACTGGGTCGATACAACTAAAAAAAAAACTGCTTCATTATACCACGATATGGGACAAAATTTAGGAATCCGCTTATGTAATAAAGCCGATCCACTAAGGGATTAAGCAGCGGTGTAGTATCAGATCCCAAAGATAGTAAGTTCTTTTTTCTTTCTTATGGGATATGGGAAAAAGTCTTTTTCGAGGATTCTATAGAAATTTCATATATGAAAGAAACGAAACCGAGATAGTTACCTTTCAGAAATTTCGAACGAAGGATATAGGTCTATCTATGCTTCATTCTTCTGAAGGTGGGAGAAAAGATCAAACTGATTTTTGATCAAAATTAGGGTTTGAAACTTAGGTAATAAACTTCTTCTGCTTAACCCAAGAAGAAATGGGATTGATTTTTGAGAAATCAAATTCAGGGGAAATTAAGATAGCAATTTCTGAGCCGTATGAGGTAGGAAACTCTCAAGTACGGTTCTAGGGGAAGGAGCTGCCTATTCCGACCGAGGAGAACAGGCCATTCTACAGGGCGATTCGGAAATTGCGGAAGCTTGGTTTGATCAAGCTGCTGAGTATTGGAAACAAGCTATAGCGCTTACTCCGGGAAATTATATTGAAGCACAGAACTGGTTGAAGATTACGAAGCGCTTTGAATTTGAATAAGACCACTCTCCATTTTCATAAAATGGGTGGTTTGGTTGTTGATCCATTAATCAAATAATTTAGGTAAGAAGATCAAATCCAGAATTTCACTATATCCCTTTCTTCTACCTTCGATTTTATATCATATTTCATAAGGATAAACAATAGGGATAGGCTCTGGAACAGAAGTAATAAAGCACATAAAAGGTGGCAATCTAAATATTCCTACCTAATATATCAGGACGGTCTTTTTAATAATTCTAATGAGTTATCTTGGAATTTGGAATCGCATAAAAAAATCTATATTATGCTCACTCAAGGAAAGTGGATGTAGATAGGGGCTTATATCCTCAAAAAAAATACACTAGCTTCTTAAATGAAAACGTAAAAAAAAGATTTTTTTATTACGTCTGGAAATAATTTTCCAGAAGAACCAATGTCCGTTAGGCACCTAATCCTTATGTCATAATAGATCCGAACACTTGCCTCGGATTGACTTCAATATATAATTGTTCCAGTGAATAACTAAAAAAAAATAGAAGGACGGTAGATAGTAAAGAAAAGGACTAATCAGAATATCTATCTTTCAAAGATTCAATAAAAAGACAGTTGGCGGGTCTCTTTGTATGTCTTGTCCGGAAAGAGGAGGACTTAATGATTATTCGTTCGCCGGAACCAGAAGTTAAAATTGTTGTGGATAGGGATCCTGTAAAAACATCTTTTGAGGAATGGGCCAGACCCGGGCATTTCTCAAGAACAATAGCTAAGGGTCCCGATACTACCACTTGGATCTGGAACCTACATGCTGATGCTCACGATTTCGATAGTCATACCGGTGATTTGGAGGAGATCTCCCGAAAAGTCTTTAGTGCTCACTTCGGTCAACTCTCCATTATCTTTCTTTGGTTGAGTGGCATGTACTTCCACGGTGCCCGTTTTTCCAATTATGAAGCATGGCTAAGTGATCCTACTCATATTGGACCCAGTGCTCAGGTAGTTTGGCCAATAGTAGGGCAAGAAATTTTGAATGGTGATGTAGGTGGGGGTTTCCGAGGAATCCAAATAACCTCCGGGTTTT